TCCCGTAGCAGTTGGGATTATGGATTTTCAATTTATGGGGGGTAGTATGGGATCCGTAGTCGGGGAAAAAATTACTCGTTTGATTGAGTACGCCACAAATAAGTTTCTACCTCTTATTATAGTATGCGCTTCCGGAGGGGCGCGCATGCAAGAAGGAAGTTTGAGCTTAATGCAAATGGCTAAAATTTCGTCTGTTTTATATGATTATCAATCAAATAAAAAGTTATTTTATATATCAATCCTTACATCTCCTACTACTGGCGGGGTAACGGCGAGTTTTGGTATGTTGGGTGATATCATTATTGCCGAACCCAATGCCTACATTGCATTTGCGGGTAAACGAGTAATTGAACAAACATTGAATCAAACAGTACCCGAAGGTTCGCAAATGGCTGAATACCTATTCGAGAAGGGTTTATTCGACCTAATTGTCCCACGTAATATTTTAAAAAGTGTTCTGAGTGAGTTACTTGCGTTCCATGCTTTCCTTCCTTTGAATCAAAATGAAATAGAGAACTAAGTAAAATTATTTGTTTTTTAGCAAATGCAAATTAAGTAGTCAGTTTATCGGAATAAAAGGAACTAAGAATGGAATTTTTTGTTGTTTTCATACAATCTAACTGTAGAAAGAATCAAAAGGTTGGGATAATTCTTTTTTTTTTTTTTTTAAACTATATTTTGATTACTAATTAAGAAGTCTTTATCAAAAAAAAGGGTGAATTCTTCAAATTAGGAAAACAAAACGAATTTCTTCTTATCGTCAAGATTTTTTCTTTTTCTCTATTTCCATTTACCAAAAATCCTGTTTTAGCTAACAACCCCTATTGGTTCGATTTTAATGAATCTTTCAATAATGTTTAGGAAAATCTTTCTTTATTAATATTTAATATTAAATTAGAAGACACGAAGAAGAATAAAAGCCAAAAAAATCAAGAACAAAGGGGTATTTTCCTGCATATCTTTCGTGTAGAAAGATTCGAAAGATGAATAAGTTCGTTTAGTTAGTTCCAGATTTCTTGTGTTTATTCTATATATTAACATTAACTTAGGTAGTTAACTATATATTTATCTATATATTTTATATTTATTTATATATTATAGTTTATTTTATATATTATAGATAGTTAACTCTATAATAAGAATTTCAAATTGAATTCAATTCATAATAATTCAAATTCTTAATTATAATTTAAATTATAATTTAATATAACTATAATTTAGTATAACATTTAGTATAACATAGTATAAAAATGTTTATTTTTAAATAAACAATAACAAGTTCAAATAATAAATTGAGGCACCCATTTTATGACAACTTTCAGCTTTCCTTCTATTTTTGTGCCTTTAGTAGGCCTACTATTTCCGGCAATTGCAATGGCTTCTTTATCTCTTCATGTTCAAAAAAATAAGATTATTTAGATCCGGCGGGGCCTAATTTCTTCCATTTTTTTTTTTTTTTCAAAACACAGATATCTATTTAATTGAATTCGGTATAATATGTCATTTTTGCCGCATAGAAAGATAAAGGAAAGAATTCTAACACCTGCATGATATATGAGTATGAGTAAATTAATTCTAGCTGTTTTCAAATCGACCAGGACACCGAATGGCTGAAAGAGAAAGACCGGGGATCCCTATCTATATCTATATCTATAGTGGGATCATATCATATTCATATAAGGGGTATCTTATGATTTTAGCTCTAACCAATTTTAATTTGATGACTTACTCCACTTACTCGTAAAGGTTCTAGTGCTAGTTGATGAGAGTTACTTGGTAAACAAAAAAAGTAAAGTCAAATTAATTTGAGGTGTGCTCTAAATTACAAAAAAATTTAATCGGATCAAGTATGAGTTGGCGATCAGAACATATATGGATAGAACTTATAATGGGGTCTCGCAAAATAAGTAATTTCTGCTGGGCTTTTATCCTTTTTTTAAGTTCATTAGGATTCCTATTGGTTGGAACTTCAAGTTATCTTGGGAGAAGTTGGATATCTTTTTTTCCGCAAGGGATCGTGATGTCTTTCTACGGAATCTCGGGTTTCTTTATTAGCTCCTATTTGTGGTGCACAATTTCATGGAATGTAGGCAGTGGTTATGATCGATTTGATAAAAGGGAAGGCATAGTGTGTATTTTTCGTTGGGGATTTCCTGGAAAAAACCGTCGCATATTCCTCCGATTCCTTCTAAAAGATATTCAGTCCATTCGAATAGAAGTTAAAGAGGGTATTTATGCTCGTCGTGTTCTTTATATGGACATCCGCGGACAGGGGGCCATTCCTTTAACTCTTACTGATGATAATTTGATTCCGCGAGAAATTGAACAAAAGGCTGCTGAATTGGCCTATTTCTTGCGTGTACCACTTGAAGTATTTTGAGAAATCCGTGAAAAAGAAATGCCTTTCTCAGCAGGAGGGAAAAATGAAAAGAATCTTCCTTTTTCGATAACATAACAAAATTAAAATGTGAAGTTTCATCAAAAGGCTCATTCGAGTCAAAGCGGACGGAACAACCATAAAATGAAACTCTTTTTGTGGTTTTTTTTATACATATGCAAATCCAGGAAACTTAATTCAAACAAATAACAAATCGAAATAATTCATATATCAAACCATTTCGGTATAAAGAAATTGATCCTTTTTTGTTAAGTTTAATAATTGTTAGAATTGTTACTTTAAATCCAGATAAATCCTATCTTGTAATTTTTTTTTCAATCGATGTTTCTTTTTATCCTTTATTTTATGTTCTTTAATAACCAATCCAAAAAGCACAATTACATTTTATCACTAGTCAATTTAGGTTCTGTTTTGTCACGTTGATTATCGTAATCTCTTTTCGTCAATTATTCTATTCCTGACTGTGAGTAATCCACGAATTTGTTTTGAAATATTGGCTATTTTGATACAACGGGAGTTCTTTCGTCTCAAAATTTAACTAATATTCATTACTTTCATTACTTAAAGGGGGTCTTTCGATCCTTCATCCAAAGGAGACAATTGTTGACCGATTGAGATATCGTGAAACAATATTTGTTTAGTATTTCTTCATTCGAAGTGCCTTCTTAGTTGATTTCTATCTTCTTTCTAGATTCAATAACAACAAAGAAAATCAATTGAATTTATAGGTTTCATATCTTGTATATAACTCATGCGTGAAAGAAATATTCGATTGCATAGAGTCAACAAACGAGGTGGGTTAGTTAATAATTCACCGATCAAAAAATGACAAAAAAGAAAGCATTTACTCCCTCGTTAAAGCTTCTATTTATAGTATTTTTGCCCTGGTGCCTTTTTCTCTCATTTACTAAAAGCCTGGAATCTTGGGTCACTAAGTGGTGGAATGCTGGGCAATCAGAAATTTTTTTGAATGATATTCAAGAAAGGGGAATTCTAGAAAAATTCATAAAATTAGAGGAACTCCTCGTCTTGGAGGAAATGGTCGAAGAATACTCGGAGACACATCTACAAAAACTTCGTATAGCAATCCAAAAAGAAATGATTCAATTAATCAAGATACACAATGAAGATGGGATCCATACGATTTTGCACTTCTCAACAAATATAATCTGTTTTTTTATTCTAAGCGGTTATTCCATTTTGGGTAATCAAGAACTTGTTATTCTTAACTCTTGGGCCCAGAAATTCCTATATAACTTAAGCGATACAGTCAAAGCTTTTTCTATTCTTTTAGTAACGGATTTGTGTATCGGATTCCACTCACCCCACGGTTGGGAACTAATGGTTGGCTCTATATACAAACATTTTGGATTTGTTCATAATGATGAGATTATATCTGGTCTGGTTTCCACTTTTCCAGTCATTCTGGATACCATTTTTAAATATTGGATTTTTCGTTATTTAAATCGCGTATCTCCTTCACTTGTAGTTATTTATCATTCAATGAATGACTGATAGAAGATCTACATAATTAAATTAATCTAATTAGATTAGAACGTTTGTTACTTTGTAGTTGTACCTAACTAAATCATTAAAAATCGCACTTAGGCCTTCTATTTCGACCCATTTTGGAGGTTCATCTTATATTATTCCATTTAATTTATTCCCCAGTAACTAGCAGAATCGTGGATAGGAAACTATATTAGCGACTTACCCCATTTATTGTAGAAATTTTGGGATCAAGATTGGACCATGGAAACTCGAAAGACTTTTTATTGGATAAAGGAACAGATTACTCGATCTATTGCCGTATCGCTCATGATATATATCATAACTCGGACAGCCATCTCAAATGCATATCCTATTTTTGCACAACAGGGTTATGAAAATCCACGAGAAGCGACTGGGCGGATTGTCTGTGCCAATTGCCATTTAGCAAGTAAGCCCGTCGATATTGAGGTTCCACAGGCAGTACTTCCTGATACTGTATTTGAAGCAGTTGTTCGAATTCCTTATGATATGCAACTGAAACAAGTTCTTGCTAATGGTAAAAAGGGGGGTTTGAATGTAGGGGCTGTTCTTATTTTACCAGAAGGGTTTGAATTAGCTCCTCCCGATCGTATTTCTCCCGAGATTAAAGAAAAGATAGGCAATTTGTCTTTTCAGAGCTATCGTCCCAATAAAAAAAATATTCTTGTGATAGGACCCGTATCCGGTCAGAAATCTAGTGAAATCACCTTTCCTATCCTTTCCCCCGACCCTGCTACTAAGAAAGATATTCACTTCTTAAAGTATCCTATATACGTGGGCGGGAACCGGGGAAGGGGTCAGATTTATCCCGACGGGAGTAAGAGTAACAATACTGTTTATAATGCTACAGCAGCAGGTATAGTACGCAAAATAATACGAAAAGAAAAAGGGGGGTATGAAATAACCATAACAGATACGGGTGGACGTCAGGTGGTTGATATTATCCCCCCAGGTCCAGAACTTCTTGTTTCAGAAGGCGAATCCATCAAATTAGATCAACCACTAACGAGTAATCCAAATCTGGGGGGATTTGGTCAAGGGGATGCAGAAATAGTACTTCAAGACCCATTGC